CTGATGTTTCAAAATTCAATGTTGGTTCATTAGAACCATATAAACCGACACCCAGAACTCCCATTAAGAGAAAAATGGAACCCCCCGCCGTGTACAAAATAAATTTTGTGGCTGAGTAGAGACGTTTCTTTCCTCCCCACATGGATAGAAGTAGATAAACCGGAATTAATTCTAATTCCCACATGATGAAAAAAAGTAAAAGGTCCCGCGAAGAAAATGATCCTATTTGACCACTGTACATTGCTAACATCAAGAAATGGAATAATCGAGAATCTCGAGTAACAGGCCAGGCTGCTAAAGTAGCTAACGTAGTGATAAATCCTGTTAATAAAACGGGTCCTATTGACAGCCCATCTATTCCTAATTTCCAACGGAAATCAAAAAAATTGATCCATTTATAGTCCTCGACTAGTTGGACTAATGGATCGTCCAATTGGAAATGATAACAGAATGCATAGGTTGTTAGAAGAAGTTCTAACATGCATATACATATAGTATACCACCTAATTACCCTATTTCCTTTATGGGGAAGAAAGAAAATAAAGGAACCCGCAAATATTGGTAAAACTACAATTATTGTTAACCAAGGAAAGTTGTTCGTGGTAAAGACAAGATACACTTGGACCAAAAAAACCTGTGCCCAAAAATATATTATTTTTGGGCACAGGTTTTGGCGGTAAAAAAAAAAATGGACTCGAGTAAGAGTTTCTGTAACGTATTAATAAGCTATACCCATGCTGCGCGTTGTTTCATGCCATAAATAAACTCGAACACTCAAGAAATCTGTTGGGCAGGCGGATTCACATCTCTTACAACCGACACAATCCTCTGTTCTTGGAGCAGAAGCTATTTGTTTAGCTTTACATCCGTCCCAAGGTATCATTTCTAATACATCCGTGGGACAAGCTCGGACACATTGAGTACACCCGATACATGTATCATAAATCTTTACTGAATGCGACATTGGATCTATCCATTTTTGAACGTGATAAAGTTTCAATCTAGTAAATTGATAAATGAATTATATATTTAAATACTAGGACTAGATGAATCGATGAGTTTCCCGAGTTTTTTTATTAATCTACTTATGGAATGGATTGACAGTGCCAAACTACTTTGATCTCTTATCTTTGTGATAACAGGAGCCTACCTTAAGTAGCCAACATGCTAATTTGAATTTATTTATGAAAATTCTAAGTTATATGATAATATTACTTAAATTACTTATTCAACAAGTTCGATTGATTTATACGAGTTGATTTTCTGTTACGATAAATTGATGAAACAATAGCGAGTCCAATAGCGGCTTCAGCAGCTGCAATAGCTATAACAAAAATGGAGAAAATGGCTCCTTTTAATTGACGACTATCAAAAAAATCAGAAAATGTTACAAAATTGAGATTAACCGCATTTAATATAAGTTCAAGACACATAAGAGCCCTAACCATATTTCGACTTGTAATCAATCCATATAGACCGACAGAAAATAAAAAGGCACTCAAAACAAGTACATGTTCGAGCATCATTAACTAACTCCTTATCAATCTCGATTCATTTCAATATGAACAACAATTTAACCAATTGGATTTACTAGTTGACTAGAATATAAAATAACGTAATGGAATAAAGGAATATATTGGGAATAGGTCGAACTAATAAAAAAATTCTATCTATTTTATATACAAAGTCAAATAGAAAAAGGAAATGCATGTGGTAGCTCATATTTTTCCAGTTCTAAAGAGTTATTATTGACGAGCTACAGCAATTGCGCCGATTAACGCAACTAAAAGAATTATTGAAATAAATTCAAACGGAATAAAAAAATCTGTTGATAAATGAATTCCAATTTGTTGACTATTACTTATAAGATCTTGCTCTATAATCTGGTTTGCTTTTGTAGTCCAAATAATACCGTACCATGACGTATCTGGAATAGTAGTAATTAGTGAAACAAAAATACTTGTACAGACCACGGAAGTTACTCCATCTCCCACGGTCCAAAGATGGAAATCTTTGGAATATTCTGAACCATTTATAAACATCACAGCAAAAATGATTAAAACATTGATGGCTCCTACGTAAATAAGGAGCTGCGCAGCAGCTACAAAATGGGAGTTCGATAGAATATAGAATAAAGATATACAAACAAAAACAAATCCTAACGAAAAGGCAGAATAAATGGGATTAGGAAGTAATACTACTCCCAGAGCCCCTAATATAAGACCCAATCCCAGAAAGACTAAAAGAAAATCATGTATTAGTCCAGGTAAATCCATTATATATAAAAAAAGAGATAAATAAATCAAAATATTTCATAACTTTATTGACCCGGTCAGGAAAAAAGAGGTAACTCTACTTTTTATAATAGTTGTAAAAAAAATTCTATTTTTCTGGATATGTAGATATAGTTATTGGCCTAATCTCTTGAAAGAGTAATTTGAATCTAAATATTTTCAATTTCAAATCCTCAATATAGACATAGAAATATTTTCTTAATATA